CAGCGGAGGACCAAGAAATTACCCGACCCCGTACATCTGTAACAGTCACAATAGTATTGTTGAAACTTGCTTGAACATGAATAACTCCCTTTGGTATTCTACGCATATTTTTACGCGAACTAATATGTCTATTCTTACGTGAACTAATTCTTGGTATAGGTTTTGCCATATTTTGCCATCTCATAAATCTAAGTCAGAGATATATGGATATATCCATTTAATGTCAAAACAGATCCTTTATTTAACATCTTTACATTTGGTCCTTTCCATTTTTTAATTTTATAGATCCCCTTTTTTCTAAAGATTATCCTTGTCTTTGTTTATGTCTTGGGTTGGAACAAATTACTATAATTCGTCCTCGTCTACGGATCAGTCGACATTTTTCACAAATTTTACGAACGGAGGCTCTTATTTTCATATTTGTCATTCCTTAATTTTGAATTTCTTTATTGGAAGAAAATAAGCTTCTTGAAATTTTTCCATTTCGAATTGTATTCCCACGAAATCAATGTTGAAATTGAAAAAAAAAAAAAAAACTATCTAATCATTCGAATCTTTGTTTTGGAGTCGAAAAATTATACGTCCTCCAATTGAATTATAATGACTTGCTTCAATTTTTATTCTATACCACCAGTATATCTATAAAAGTATATGTATAAAAAAACTACGTCGAATCCTTCCTGAAACATAACCTAAAATCAGGTCTTCATTATCTAAATGAACCCAGAGCATACCATTGGAAAGTAATTCAGAAATGAAACTTTCATGAATCTTTTTTTTGTTCTTTCACTTGAGTTATCAACTAACGTGGAAGGAGAAATATTATAAACTCGCCTTTTCGCTTTTTTTTTTTTTTTTTTCACAAATAGAAAAATTTTGCATATAATTCAGATCTCAGAAAGATTACCATATATAACACAAAATTTCTCCACCAATTCCTTCTAGTCGAGCCTCTCTGTCTGTCATTATACCTCGAGAAGTAGAAAGAATTACAATCCCCATTCCGCCTAAAATTCTAGGAATTCGTTGATAGTTAGAATAGATTCGTAGACCGGGTCGACTGATCCGTTTTAAATTTAAACCATTTCTATATGGACCTTTCCTATTCCTTCTATGTCGTAGGGTTAAAACCAAAAAAAAATTCTTGTCTTCCTGATGTTTCCTCATGTTTTCAATAAAACCTTCTCGTAAAAGAATTTTAACAATGTTTTCAGTAATGTTAGTAGATGGTATTCGAACTGTTTTTTTTTTATTCATGTCAGCATTTCGTATAGAAGTTATTATGTTAGCAATAGTGTCTTTACTCATAATAAACTAAGATTATTGTTGTCCCCGAATTTGAATATAATTAACATGCTCTTTTTTTTTTCTTTATTTTTTATTTCTTAATTATTAAAGGTATATACGTGAGACACAAACAATCTACTAATTAAGTTAATCAATTTTATTCAAATACTATAAAATACTCTAACTGTATTATAGTCTTGTCTTATAATTATAATACTTCAGGTGCTAATGAAACTATTTTAGTGAAATTTAACTGTCTTAATTCTCGGGCGATCGCTCCAAAAATTCGAGTTCCCTTTGGATTTCCTTCTTGATCAATAACAACTGCAGCATTGTCATCATATCGTATTATCATACCGTTGTCACGTTTGAGTTCTTTACAAGTACGTACAATTACAGCTCTGATCACTTCTGATCTTTCTAGAGGTGTATTTGGTACTGCTTCTTTGATTACAGCAATAATAACGTCACCTATATGAGCATATCGTCGATTACTAGCTCCTATGATTCGAATACACATCAATTCTCGGGCTCCGCTGTTATCCGCTACATTCAAATGGGTTTGAGGTTGAATCATATCATTTTTTATCTGTTTTTTCAATGCAAAAGGCGAAGTAAAAAAAAATGTTGTTTATTCAAAACAAAAAAGAAACCTGAAATTTTTTTTTTCATCCAAAAAACTTCTTTCTTTTGGTTCTACATTTCTATCCTGAAATAATAAATTGAGTTCGTATAGGCATTTTTGATGCCGCTATTGAAATAGCCTTTCTGGCTATATTTTCTGCTACTCCGCTCATTTCATAAAGTATTCTACCTGGTTTAACGACAGCTACCCAATATTCGGGAGATCCTTTTCCTGAACCCATACGTGTTTCTGTAGGTCTTACTGTAACTGGTTTGTCTGGAAATATACGTACCCATATTTTTCCACCACGGCGTGCATTTCGTGTCATTGCTCGTCGACCTGCTTCTATTTGTCTAGATGTGATCCAAGCGGGTTCAAGCGCTTGAAGGGCATATCTACCGAAGCAAATACGATTACCTCGATAAGATATTCCTTTCATTCTTCCTCTATGGTGTTTACGGAATCTGGTTCTTTTGGGGTTATAGTTGATGGTTGTTTATCAATTCCATCTCTACTACAGAACTGGACGTGAGCGTTTCTTCTCATCCAGCTCCTCGCGAACGAAAGGATAAAAAAAGATCCATGTAT